TTACGGCTCTAATAAAAGAAAGGGGGGTAAGGTACCGCTAAGTTCTTACTCTTAGAGTGAGATGAGCCTTTGATCTATTCCATAACATACAAATTGGAAAGTTATCTAGTCAACATAATCAAAATATTCTATTCGTAGAAATAACAAAATAGATCCTTTGCTCTGATCTTTCAAACCACTCTATTCCTTTGTTTCTTATGATGTTTTTGAACAATGGAATTGAATCTATTTCTATTGATTGATTTCTAGGCTCTCAAGAAAGAATCAATTTATTTTCTGAATAATTATATGGATTGAAATATGGATTTAAACAGCTAAGACGTCCTGTAAATTATTTCTATACTAAACTAATAGAACCTTACTCTATAAAAAAAAGATAAAAAAAAACTGTGATGAAATAAAAAACAAGGATTTGGGTATGCGTAAAAATAGAATCTAATCCGCTTTTCAAACAAAAAAGTCAAAGTAAATTTTTTTTTTTGAAGAATTTTTCTTTTTTTTTTATAATATAAAAAGAAAAAAATAGAAATTAAGTTATACGTTAAAGTTAATTGAATAATAGAAGAAGTTCCATTTGCTCAATGAATTACTCACCCCTAACCCTTTTTGTTTGTCTACTACTTTTTATGAATCTAAACAAAGGAGTTCCAATAGACCCGGAAAAGAAGAAATAGTAATCTTTGACGAACAAGAGAAAAATCATTATTATTTCGATACAAGACGACACAAGAAAGGGTAGAAAGTCCTTTTTCTTGTGTCGAATAGAAGATTAGTAAGACTTACAATCCCTCCTAGAAGTATCTGTTCCTTTCATTTATCCCGTCCTTACCTTGTATCCTCTTACATTGTTTTTGTATCCCTATTGTCTAGTGCTAGGAATGGGAGACAAGTAATGAATTCCATACATCCCGCAAAAACAGTATAAACAAAGCAAGCAAAGGGATTTACAGAATTTTTTGATCATACATATTTAATTGTATTGATCGACAAGAATTCCGCACTTTTTACCAACTTGATGGTAAGGAATCTCTGGATCTAGAAATTCATTTCGTATAATTGAACCTTTTCAAACTGTTTCTTTTTAAGAACTAAAAAAATTTGTGCTAAAATAACAGACGCCAAGAAGAACAAAAGGCCTTGAGCGCGTAATGGATCTTGAAGCACTATTTCTGCATCTCCCTGACCAAACCCCCCTACATTAGGATTGCTTGTTAATGGTTGATCAAGCTTGATGGATTCGCCTTCTGAAACAAGAAGTTCTGGTCCTGGAGGTATAATATCAACCACTTGGTGTCCATCCGATGCATCAACTATGGTTATTTCATATCCTCCTTTTTCTTTACGTACTATTTTGCTTACTATACCCGCGGATGTAGCATTATAGACTGTATTGTTACTCTTGCTCCCATCAGGATAAATCTGACCCCTTCCCCTGTTCCCACCTACATATATGGGATATTTTAAGAAGTGAGCGTCTTTCTTCGTAGCAGGGTCGGGGGAAAGAATAGGAAAGACGATTTCACTATATTTCTGACCTGGAACAGGACCTATCACAAGAATATTTCCTTTATTGGGACGATAATTCTGAAAAGACAGATTTCCTATCTTTTCTTTCACCTCGGGAGAAATACGATCGGGGGGGGCTAATTCGAACCCCTCGGGTAAAATAAGAACAGCCCCCACATTCAAAGACCCTTTTTTACCATTAGCAAGAACTTGTTTCAGTTGCTTATCATAAGGAATTCGAACAACTGCTTCAAATACAGTATCAGGAAGTACAGCTTGCGGAACTTCAATATCCACAGGCTTATTAGCTAAATGGCAATTGGCACATACAATTCGCCCAGTTGCTTCTCGTGGATTTTCATAACCTTGCTGCGCAAAAATGGGATACGCATTTGAAATAGATGTTCGAGTTATTACATATATCATGATCGATACAGAAATAGATCGAGTGATCTGTTCCTTTACCCAGGAAAAAGTATTTCTATTTTGCATGATCCAATCGTTGATCCAGGAATTTCTACAATAAATTAGATAGGTAGCTAGTATAGTTCCCTATCCACAAGTCTGCCATTGTACTGAAATAATTCTACTGAAATAGGACGAATACCTTGAAGAGGTAGAAGTATAAAGAAAGAAAAAGTCAAATGGAAAATGCTTTCTTTATACGCGAATCAAAATTTTGATTGATATCAGGAGATCAAATAAGTTCTTCATTCATTCATTGAATGATAAATGACTACAAGCGAAGGAGATATGCGATTTAAAAAGCGGAAGATACAATATTTCACAATTGTATCTAGAATAACTGGAAAAGTAGAAACAAGACCAGATATAATTTGGTCGTTATGAGCCAATCCAAAATCATTGTAGATTGAACCAATCATTAGTTCCCAACCATGTGTCGAGTGAAATCCGATCCATAAATCAGTAACTAAAAGAATCGAAAAAGCTTTTATTGTGTCACTTAAGTTATAGAAGAATTCCTGAACCCAAGAGTTAAAAATGACAAGTTCTTCATTACCCAAAATAAAATAACCACTTAGAATAGCGAAACAGATTATATTTGTCGAAAAATGCAAAATGATATGGAGATGATACTCATTGTGTGTTTTGACCAATTGTATCGTTTCCTTGTGTATTCCTATACGAAGCTTTTGTATATGCGTCTCTGGGTATTCTTTTATCATTTCGTCCAACAAGAAAAGTTCTTCTAATTCTAGGAATTTTTCTAGAACATTTTTCTCTTGAATATCATTCAAAAAAGTTTCGGATTGTCTAGTATTCCACCAATTAATAACCCAAGGTTCCAGACTTTTTTGAAAGGAGAGAGAGACCGACCAGGGCAAAAATACTATAGATGCAAGATATGGGAGGAAAGTCAATGCTTTCTTTTTTTTCATTTTTTATTTGTGCATTGTTAATGAACTGCTTCATTTATCAACTCTATTTGATCTGATGTTTCTCTAAAGCACAAGTTCTATAACAAGGTATCGAACCTATGGATCTATTCCCATTTTTGTATATTTGTTAAAATAATTTAGTCCTTAGATCTAGAAGGAATATAGAAATAGAATAAGCGCCCCTTTTCGGATGAAAAAAAAAATTAGAAATATATATCAAAAAAATATATATGAAAGTAAATAGATAAAGGAAATAAGATTTCCGGATATCTCAATCGGACAAATTCGAAAGAATTTCATCTGCATTTGTTCCTTTCGATAAATACTCCAAAAACCTACTTGAAGTAACGAATCGGATTTCAAGACAAAAAACCCTCCCGGATTAATTCCATTAATTATTTCGAAATGTTGCACCGTCTAAGCACAGTACAGGAATACGATAACGATATCAGTTCAAAATCTGAGGCCTAACCTAAAAGGATGAATTCTGTATTACGAAAAAAATATTCGGATATTTGATGAATTCATACTTAGTTCGGTTCATTTCAAAATACTTCAATTGGTACGCGCAAGAAATAGGCCAATTCGGCAGCTTTTTTCTCAATTTCTCGCGGAGTCAAATTCTCATCAGTACGCGTCAAGGGAATGGTTCCTTGGCCTCTGATTTCCATATAAAGAATACGACGAGGAAAAAGACCCTCTTTAACCTCCATTCTGATTGATTGGATATCTTTCATAAAGAAGCGAAGGAAGATGCGACGATTTATTCCAGGGAATCCCCAACGAAAAATACACATTATTCCTTCTTTTCTATCGAATCGGTCATAACCACTACCTACATTCCATGAAATTGTGCACCACAAATAGGAACTAATGAATAGACCCGCGATCCCATAGAAAGACATCACGATCCCTTGTGGAAAAAAAATGATTTGCTGAGATGGAAATCCGGGTATCAGATTCCTACTAAGATAACTGGAAGTTCCAACCAATAAGAATCCTAGTGAACCTAAAAAAAGGATACAGGCCCAGAAAAAATTACTTGCTTTTCGAGACCCTCGTATAAGCTCTATCCATATATGTTCTGATCGCCAGTTCATACTATACTAGATCCAGTTGCATTCGATTGGAATTGAGAAAAAAATTTGACTTTTCTTGATGCCGAAGTAACTTTCATCAACTAGCACTAGTCTGATATGAACCATTAGGAGTAATTGGTTAGATACATTGACTTTCTATTATAAAAATATTCGCCGATCATTTTTTTAACCAGATATACCCGCATATCCATGCATTTATGCAGCTATCATGTATCCGCATGCCTTTCATTTGTATTCGTAAAAAGCCACATATTGTACCATATTACACTAAAAAAATATCTGTATTATGATTCAGTGTTGAAATAAATTGATGAAATTTGGTCCCATCCGATATGATATCGTATCTAGACAATCTTATTTTTTTGGACATGAAGAAATAAAGAAGCCATTGCAATCGCCGGAAATACTAGGCCCACTAAAGGGACAAAAATAGAGGGTAAGTTAAGATCTGTCATAGAATGGGTACCTCGATTTAATATTTGTACCTATTATAAAGATATCTTATGATAAGTATAAACTATTATAAATAATATTTAAGTAATTAATAAGTGCAAGGAATGACAACTAAATGAAGTGTACCTATTCATCTTTCTACACGAATATGTATGATAATGCGATTTAAGTTTAAGAAATTTTATATTATCCCATCCTTTTTTTCTTTTATTCTTTCTATCTTTCGAAAAAAAAAAAGTTTTTTATTAATTTATGAAAATTAAAGAGTTTATTATAAGTTCGCGACTATAACTAAACTAATTCAATCCAACAAACAGGGATTTCTAGTAAAAAATGGGAGTTCTTGTTAAACATAGAAATCGCTTCTATTCTACTTCTATTCTATATATTATATTCTATATTTTCATTTTATTTCGATATTTTTTTTTTTTGCATTTTTTTTTCAAAGGAAAGAAACCGTGGAGCTGAAATAACGCACTCAGAACACCTTTTAAAAGATTACGTGGTACGATTGGATCGAATAAGCCCTTATGGAATGAAT